GTGAGGTTTGTGATGCATTGATCGATTGTGGTTGTGATGTTTGTTTTTGTTTGATTTTTGTGGAGGCAAGGTGGAGTGTTGTAGGGGCGATGGGGGTGAGGTTTTATTGTCGTCTGTTGGTTGATGGTGAAGTGATGATGATGGTTTGTGTGGTTTGTGTTATAATGGAAATATAGAGGAATGTTAATTGAATATTGATGTATGTTAAGTGATTTGGACAATGTAGGAATAATGTGATTAATTGTTTAATGAAAGTGATTGAAAATGTCAATATAAAAAGAAATGGATGCGTAAAATAGGGGTTTAAATACAAGTTCCTAGAAAGGGGTAAAATAATAAGCATGTCCGGAGAGCATTAACTTATTTGCTACTTGAGAGGTAAATAGCGCGCCCTCCATGAATGGGGTCAAAGTGCATCAGTGTCAATTTGCGACAGGTTATCCGTCAAACCATGACATTCTGGGTGTTAGGGGATTCATATGTTCGGCGGTCATGTGATGGACATGTCAAGAGGAAGATATCACCTGCTACGCACTTGAAGGGCTTAATGAAGATACGCTAAAAAAGAGAAAAAGTGTAGAAGGTCGGTATGCCGACATAATGAAATTAGGGAGGAGGGATCCAACCGACCACTTGTATCTGTGAAGAGCAAGGAAGAAGGCTTTAAGCAAGTTATGGCCCTGAAATTACAACCAGTGGCACGAAAGAGCGAGTAAAGTTCGGCGGTTAGGGGGAAAGTATGCGCCTGAAAACAATAACCTATAACACGGACGACGTTGAGTAGCTCGGTTCTCGTGAGAAACACGATTAATAGATAACCAGGTTCTCTGGCTTGGGAGTACTTGAAAGCTGTTGGACGAGCATTCTCCCTAGGAGGTGGGCGAATTCAGTAGACTTTGGGAATGCAAAGGAGTACTGTGACATTAGGCGTTTCCTGGGTTGGAGTTAAGCGCATTAGATAGGTCCCTAGTTTTTGGGCGACGCCTGCGGCCTCTGGCCTTAGGTAGGATCACTTGGGCTATATGGTACCTGAAGCAAGAATGTGCCTAGGAGGGTAAATGTTGGAACATCATCTATTTGGAGATAATGTTTGGGCTTTTGGTGGAGTGCCATAGCGTATGACGTTGGCTGTCCTACATTTCAGTGACTGTCTGATGGGGCAAAGAATGCGATGCATTTTGTACATACCCTAAAAGTCAGAAGGAAAATGTGGGGGGGGAAGGGGGGGGTCCTTTTTATAACGAGGGGTTCCTGTAGTTAAATACTTATAACGGCGGCTTTTCAGGCCGCAGATCTTAGAGAGAGGCTGAGTAGGAATATATGATAGAATTCGTTTTATTTTTAGGGCTGTGTTTTGTTTTAGGGGGGTTGGGGGTAGCGTCTAATCCGTCTCCTTATTATGGGGTGATGGGGTTAGTTGTGGCGGCTGTTGCTGGATGTGGTTGGTTGGTAAGTTTAGGGGTTTCGTTTGTGTCCTTGGTGTTGGTGATGGTTTATTTGGGAGGAATGTTGGTGGTGTTTGTTTATTCAGTCTCATTGGCGGCGGATCCTTATCCTGAGTCGTGAGTGGATTGGGGGGTTGTTGGGTACGGTCTTGGGATGGGTTTAGTTGTTATGGTTGGGCTTGTTGTTGGGGGTGTGTTGGGGGTGATGGGTGAGGGGGTGGTAGGTAATGGGGAGTTGTTGTCGGTTCGATTGGATTTTAGTGGGGTGGCTGTTTTTTACTCGCATGGGGTTGGGTTACTTTTAATTGGGGGGTGAGGGCTGTTGTTGACTTTATTTGTGGTGTTGGAGCTCGTGCGGGGGTTGTCTCGGGGGGCTATTCGGGCTGTTTAGGGTTGTCAGAAAGTAGTTTAATTTAAGAATGCCAGCTTTGGGAGTTGGTGATGAGGGTTTAAGTCCTTTCTTTCTGAAATAAATGAACTCTAAGAAGGGGTGTAGTCTTCAATCTTTGGTTTACAAGACCAATGTTTTCATAAACTATTAGAGTATGTTATAGTTTCAGTATTTTATTCTCCAAGATGGCTGTGAGGGGGAATAAAATTAGGATGATTGTGAAGTATGAGAGTGAGGCAAGTTGACCGATGATGATGAATGGGTGTTCTACTGGTTGGCTGCCCACTCATGTGAGAATTAGGACGTTGGCGACTAGGGTTCAGAATAGAATTTGGGAGAGCGGTCGGAAGGTTATTGATCGTAGTTTGGATGTGTGGAGTAGAGGGAGGAGGAATAGTACTAGGATTGAGGCAAGCAGGGCTAGGACTCCTCCTAGTTTGTTGGGGATGGATCGTAGAATGGCGTAGGCGAATAGGAAGTATCATTCAGGTTTGATGTGGGGGGGTGTTACTAGGGGGTTGGCGGGTGTGAAGTTTTCTGGGTCTCCTAGTAGGTTGGGGGAGAATAGGGCTAGTGAGGCTAGTAGGAAGAACATTAGTGCGAAGCCTAGGATGTCTTTTGTGGTATAGTATGGGTGGAAGGGGATTTTGTCGCAGTCTGATGGAATTCCTAGTGGGTTGTTTGAGCCTGTTTCGTGTAGAAAGGTGAGGTGAACTAGTGTGAGTCCTGCGATGACGAATGGGAGTAGGAAGTGAAGGGCGAAGAATCGTGTTAGTGTGGGGTTGTCTACTGAGAATCCTCCTCAGGCTCATTCTACTAATGTTTGGCCGATGTAGGGGATGGCTGAGAGTAGATTTGTGATTACTGTGGCTCCTCAGAAGGATATTTGTCCTCAGGGTAGTACATATCCTACGAAGGCGGTTGCTATGAGGGTTAGGAGGAGAATGACTCCAATGTTTCAGGTTTCTTTGTTTAGGTATGAGCCGTAATAAATTCCTCGGCCAATGTGAAGGTAGATGCAGATAAAGAAGAAGGAAGCGCCGTTTGCGTGGAGGTTGCGGATTAGTCAGCCAAATTGTACGTCCCGGCATATGTGGGCTACTGAGGCGAAGGCTAGGGAGGTGTCTGCTGTATAGTGTGTTGCTAGTAGCAGGCCTGTTACAATTTGGGTAATTAGGCAAATGCCCAGGAGTGACCCAAAGTTTCATCATGTTGAGATGTTTGATGGTGTGGGGAGGTCAATTAGGGCGTCATTGATGATTTTTAGTAGCTCGTGGTTTTTTCGTAGGTTTGGGGCCATTAGTTGGTTCTGTGTATGGATGTGAGAGTGATTAGGATAGATAGGGCGAATGTCCCTAGGTAGGCTTTTATTTGTCCTGAGTGTAGGGTGGTAGCGGTTTTGGCTGCTATGACTTGTAGGTTGGCCAGTCCTTCTGGGCCGAACATTTTAAATCAGGATAGGTCGATTAGGTGTGAGGCGATGTTTTGGCCCCCTTTTAGGGAGTTTGTTATGCTGAAGCGGTGGATTAGGGGGTTGAAAAATCCTAGGGATGTGGAGAAGTTTGAGAAGGTAGTTTGTTTTGTTAGGATTAGGGTTTGAGTTATTTTTGAGATTTCTAGGGCTAGGGCAATTCCTAGGGCTGTGACCATTAGGGCTGTGATTTTGATGGATAGTGGTATTGTTATGGGTGGGGTTTTTGCGGGGGTGATGAATGAGGTGATGAGGAATCCTGCTGTGATACTTCCTAGGGCTAGTCGGGTTAGGGGGGAAGTTACTGCGGGGTTGTTTTCATTGATTGGGGCGAGGGGAGTGATTCGAACGAAGCCTGTCTGTACTAGTACGGTTATGCGGATTGTGTATACTGCAGTAAAGGATGTTGCTAGTAGGGTGAGTACTAGGGCTCAAGTGTTTAGGTAGGATGTGCTTAAGCTCTCGATGATCTGGTCTTTTGAATAAAATCCTGCTAGGAATGGTGTTCCTATTAGGGCGAGGTTGCCGATGGTTAGGCAGGAGGTGGTTGTGGGGAGTATTTTTTGTAAGCCTCCTATTTTTCGGATGTCTTGCTCGCCGTTTAGGCTGTGGATAATGGAGCCGGAGCATAGGAATAGTATTGCTTTGAAAAAGGCATGGGTTGAGATGTGAAGGAAGGCTAGTTCGGGTAGGTTTAGTCCGATGGTGACTATTATTAGGCCTAGTTGACTTGAAGTTGAGAAAGCGATGATTTTTTTGATGTCATTCTGGGTGAGGGCACATGTGGCTGCGAACATGGTTGATAGGGCTCCAAGACATAGGCATAGTGTTAAAGCAGTTTGGTTGTGGTTGAATAGAGGGTGGGTTCGGATTAGTAGGAAGATTCCGGCGACTACTATTGTGCTGGAGTGTAGTAGGGCAGATACTGGGGTGGGTCCTTCTATGGCTGCTGGCAGTCACGGGTGAAGGCCAAATTGAGCTGATTTACCTGTTGCGGCTAGGATTAGTCCTAGTAGGGGGAGGGTAGGGGTTTGTGATGGGGAGGGTAGTTGTTGGATTTCTCAGGTGTTTATGGTTGAGGCTAGTCATGCCATGCATAGGATAAGTCCGATGTCCCCTACTCGGTTGTAGAGCACGGCTTGGAGGGCGGCGGTATTGGCTTCTGCTCGGCCATGTCATCAGCTGATTAGTAGGAAGGACATGATTCCGACTCCTTCTCATCCGATGAATAGGACGAATAGGTTGTTGGCGATAATTAGGATGAGTATTGCGATTAGAAAGAGTAGGAGATAGGTGAAGAATTTTGTGATGTATGGGTCTGAGGCTATGTATCATGTTGCGAATTGTAGGATGGATCATGATACGAATAGGGCGATTGGGAAGAAGGTAAGGGAATAGAAGTCTATTTTTATACTAATAGGGATTTTGAAGTTTATGATGTATTTTCATTCTCATAGAGAGACTAGACTTTCTGTTCCTGAGTGGATGAAGATTGTTATTGGGATTAAGCTGATTAGGAAGGATGTTTTGACTGTATTTGTGATAGTGGTGGGGGAGTTTTTGAGGTTGTCTGATAGTATGGGGAAGATGATGGGAGTGGATAGGGTGGCGAGGGTTAGGAGTATTAGTGTGTTCAGGACTAGTGGTAGGTCCATTACTCTCACTTGGATTTGCACCAAGGTGGATGGTTCCTAAGACCATTGGATTACTTCTATCCTTTGAGAGTAAGGGGACTGAGGTTTTATACTCAGATACGAGAGTTAGCAGTTCTTGTTGGTTTAACCTCCCCTCGGCAGGTAAGAAGGGTCTAACTTCTGTTTTTAGAGTCACAGTCTAACGTTTTGGTTGAAACTATACTTGCATATGGGTACTCCGGAGATGAGTTCGGGTTTTAGAATGAGCAGTATCATGGGGATTATGTGTAGGGCTATTAGTAGGTGTTCTCGTGTAGAGGAGTTTTGAATGGATGTGATGTGAGATGGGAGTGTTCCTCGTTGGGTTATTATGAGTATGTAGAGGGTATATGAAGCGGTGAGTAGGATTGCGGCTCCTGTGAGGATGATTGTGAGGGAGGATCAGTTGAAGAGTGCGATTACAATGGTTAGTTCTGCTATTAGGTTTGTTGTTGGAGGCAGAGCTATGTTGGTTAGGTTGGCTAGAAGTCATCAGGTGGCTATGAGGGGTAGTAGGGGTTGTAGTCCGCGTGTGAGTAGTAGAATTCGGCTATGGGTTCGTTCATAGTTGGTGTTGGCTAAGCAGAATAGTATTGAGGAGGTTAGTCCATGTGAGATTATTAGGATTATTGCTCCTGAGAATGCTCATTGGGTTTGGATTATTGTTGCGGCTACGACAAGTCCTATGTGGCTTACTGATGAGTAGGCGATGAGTGATTTTAGGTCGATTTGTCGTAAGCAGATGGCGCTGGTTATTAGTGCTCCTCATAGTGCTAGGGTGATGAAGGGGTAATGTAGGTTGTTTGATGGGGGGTTCACTAGGATGGTGATTCGTATGATACCGTATCCTCCTAGTTTTAGTAGTAGGGCGGCTAGTAATATGGATCCGGCGATTGGGGCTTCTACGTGGGCTTTTGGTAGTCAGAGGTGTAGGCCGTATAGGGGGGCTTTTACTATGAAGGCCAGTAGGAGAGCTAGGCTTGCGATTAGACCCGATCATGAGTTGTTCAGTGTAGGGTGTGAAAGTTTGAGTATTGGGAGGTATAGTGTACCGATTTGGTTTTGTAGGTGAAGGATTGCAATTAGTAGGGGGAGTGAGCTGGCAAGGGTATAGAATAGGAGGTAGATGCCGGCATTTAGGCGTTCTGGTTGGCTGCCTCATCGTGTAATGAGGATTAGGGTGGGGATTAGGGTTGCTTCAAATGCAATGTAGAATAGTATTAATTCTGAGGCTGAGAAGGCTAGTAGGATTGATGTTTGAGCTAGGATGATTGTTGAGGTGAAGATTCGTTTGCGAATGGTAGGTTCTTGTTCCAGGTGGTTTTGGCTTGCTATGAACATGAGTGGTAGTAGTCAGCACGATAGAACTAGTAATGGGGAGGAGATTTGGTCAATAGAGGTTCAGGGGGTTAGGCCTTTGTTTGGGTAATATGTGGGGGTTAGTCATTGGAGGCTGATGCTGGCGATTAGGAAGCTGTGTAGGGTGATGTTAGTTCATAAATGTTTAGAGGAGGATAGGAGTGTTAGGGGGAGTAGTATTGTAGTTGGGATGATGATTTTTAGCATTGTAGTAGGTTGAAGTTGTGTAGGTGGTCGGAGCCGTGGGTTCGGGTGGAGGCTACTAGTAGGGCCAGTCCTGTGCCTGCTTCACAGGCGGAGAATGTTAGTATAAGGATTGGAAGAAGGGTGGAGGATGTTGATTGCATCTGGATTGGTCATATGGCTAGGGCTATGTATATGGACAGTATTATGCATTCTAGACATAGGAGGGCGGAGATTAGGTGGGTGCGGTGGAAGGCTATGCCTAGGCTGCTTAAGGTGAAGGCTGAGTAGAAACTTAGGTGGAGGTAGGACATGAAGAAAGTTATAGGTTTGAGCTATAATCTGTTGAGCCGAAATCAACTGTCTTGATTAGACTAACTTTCTGTTATTCTGCTCATTCTAGTCCTCCTTGGGTTCATTCGTATACGAGTCCTAGTGTTAGTAGGAGGATTAGTGTGGATGCTCATATTAGAGTGGTGGTGGGAGATTGAAGTTGGGTTGCTCATGGTAGGGGCAGTAGTAGGGCGATTTCTAGGTCGAATAGTAGGAATAGGATGGCTACTAGGAAGAAGCGAATTGAGAACGGTAGTCGGGCAGATCCTAGGGGGTCGAATCCACATTCGTATGGGGATAGTTTCTCTGAGTCTGGGTTGATTTGAGCTAGTCAGAAGTTTAGGGTGGTCAGGATAATGCTTAGGGCTGTGGATAGGGTGAATATGAATATGATTATGTTTATTACTCTTCTCTGGATTTAAACCAGATTTTAAGGATTGGAAGTCGATCGTAATTAATATACTAGAAGAGTAAGATCCTCATCAGTAGATAGAGATGTATAGGAATAATCAAACGACGTCTACGAAGTGTCAGTATCATGCTGCTGCTTCGAAGCCGAAGTGGTGGTTTGGTGTGAAGTGGTATTTGATTAGGCGTGCTAGGCATACGAGGAGGAATGTGGATCCGATGATTACGTGGAGGCCGTGGAATCCGGTAGCTACAAAGAAGGTTGAGCCGTAGACTCCGTCAGCGATGGAGAAGGGGGCTTCGTAGTATTCTATGGCTTGGAGGGCGGTGAAGTAGAATCCTAGAAGTACTGTTAAGGTTAGGGCGTGGATTGCTTGTTTTCGATTGGCCTCTGTGATGCTGTGATGGGCTCATGTTACGGTGACTCCTGAGGCTAGGAGGATAGCGGTGTTTAGGAGTGGTACGTCTATGGGGTTTAATGGTTTGATTCCTACGGGCGGTCATTGTCCTCCTAGTTCTGGGGTGGGGGCTAAGCTTGAGTGGAAAAAGGCTCAGAAGAACCCTAGGAAGAAGAAGGCTTCTGACGTAATGAAGAGGGCTATTCCATATCGTAGGCCTTTTTGGACGGTGGGGGTGTGATGGCCTTGGAATGTGCTTTCTCGTACGATGTCTCGTCATCATTGGAATATAACTAGTATGGTGGAGAGTAGGCCTATGATTAGGAGCTGGGGTGAGTTGTAATGGAATCATATTGTTAATCCTGAAGTGGTTAGTAGAGCGGCGGCTGCTCCTATGATAGGTCATGGGCTGGGGTCGACTATGTGGTAGGAATGTGCTTGGTGGGTCATTGGGTTTAAATGTTTTCTTGAAGGTAGAGGCTTAGTAGAAGTACAAAGACGTAAGCTTGGATTATTGCTACTGCTACTTCTAGGATTGTTAGTAGGAATAGTACCAGCAGGGTTAGTAGGGAAACTGCTGGTATTGTTGTAGCCAGGGTTATCGTGGCTGTTGAGATGAGTTGAATTAGTAAGTGTCCTGCTGTCAGGTTTGCTGTTAGTCGTACCCCTAGGGCTAGTGGTCGAATTAGTAGGCTTGTTGTTTCAATTAGGATGAGGGCTGGGATTAGTGGTGTTGGGGTTCCTTCTGGCAGTAGGTGTCCTAGTGAAGCAGAAGGTTGGTTTCGTAATCCTGTGAGAAGTGTAGCAAGTCATAGGGGGAAGGCTAATGCGAGGTTTATTGATAGTTGTGTGGTTGGGGTGAATGTGTAGGGTAGCAGTCCGAGCAGGTTAATGAGGAGGAGGAAGATCATTAGGGATGTCAGGATTAGGGCTCATTTATGTCCTTTTTTGTTTAGTGGGGTTATTAGTTGTTTTGTGATTAGGTTGATGAATCATAGTTGGAGGGTTGAGAGTCGGTTGGTAATTCATCGGTTGTCTATGGAGGGCAGGAGTAGGGCTGGAAATGTTATTGAGATGAGGATTAGTGGAATTCCTAGGAGGGATGGGCTGGAGAATTGGTCGAAGAAGCTTAGGTTCATGGTCAGGTTCAGGGAGTGGTACTTGGTGTAGTATGGGGTTTGCTGGATGGGGGGTTAGTTGATACGAATGTTAGGACTTTGGGCTGGATGATTATGGAGAAGGTTAGTCATGAAATGATCATGATAAAAAGTCAGGGGTTTGGGTTTAGTTGAGGCATATCATTAAGGAGGGATGTAGCCCTCTTTCTTTAGCTTAAAAGGCTAACGCTGGTTCATAGCTTCTTAATGGTCGGGGGGGGTTTAAGATGGGATTGAGGATGATCAGTTCTCGAAGTTGGCGAGTGGGGTGGACTCTACTACGATTGGTATGAAACTGTGGTTGGCTCCGCAGATTTCTGAGCATTGTCCGTAGAATACCCCTGGTCGGGATGCGAATAGGGAGGTTTGGTTTAGGCGTCCCGGGATTGCGTCGGTTTTTACGCCTAGGCTTGGTACGGCTCATGAGTGGAGTACGTCGTCAGCGGTAACGATTACTCGGACGGTGGAGCTTGTGGGGATTACGACTCGATGGTCGACTTCCAGTAGGCGGAAGTGGCCTAGGGGTAGGTCTGTTGTTGGAATTATGTAGGAGTCGAATGTTAGGTCTTTGAAGTCGGTGTATTCGTAGGATCAATATCATTGGTGGCCAATGGCTTTTAGGGTTAGATCTGGTTCGTTGATTTCGTCTATTATGTAGAGGATTCGTAGGGATGGTAGGGCTAGTATGATTAGGACTATGGCTGGAAGGATTGTTCAGACGAGTTCGATTGCTTGAGCGTTGACTGTGTTGGAGGTTAGTTTTTCTGTAAGTATGAGGGTTAATAGGTATAAGACTAGGCTGCAGGTTGCTAGGGCGACTATTAGTGCGTGGTCGTGAAATCCTATGAGTTCTTCTATGATAGGGGATGAGGCATCTTGGAAGTTAAGTTGTGAGTGGTTTGCCATGGTTAGGTGTGGAGATACACTGGGGTTTCACCTGTAATTTAGTCTTGACAAGACTATGTAATTGTTTTACTAGTATCTCTTTATGAGAAAGAAGCATAAGTGGTTTATGCGGTTGGCTTGAAACCAACATATGGGGGTTCGATTCCTTCCTTTCTTGGACTTGGACGAAGGCTGGTTCTTCGAATGTATGGAATGGTGGTGGGCATCCGTAGATTCATTCAATGTTGGTGCTTGTTAGTTCTGGTTGTAGCACTTTACGTTTGGATGCGAAGGCTTCTCAGATGATAAATACTAGTATAATTACAGCTGTTAGGGAGATGAGTGAGCCTACTGATGAGATGGTATTTCATATTGTGTAGGCGTCTGGGTAGTCTGAGTATCGTCGTGGCATGCCAGCTAGGCCTAGGAAGTGTTGGGGGAAGAAGGTTAGGTTTACCCCTACGAATATTACTCCGAAATGTACTTTGGCCCATGTTGAGTGGAGTGTATATCCTGTGAACAGGGGGAATCAGTGAGTGAATCCTGCTAGGATGGCAAATACTGCTCCTATTGATAGGACGTAGTGGAAGTGGGCTACTACGTAGTAGGTGTCGTGTAGGGCGATATCTAGTGAGGAGTTTGCTAGGACGATTCCGGTTAGGCCTCCAATGGTAAATAGGAAGATAAATCCTAGAGCTCATAGTATTGGTGGGTCTCATTTGATTGTTCCTCCGTGGAGCGTTGCTAGTCAGCTAAACACTTTGATACCGGTTGGGATGGCGATGATTATAGTTGCAGATGTGAAGTATGCTCGAGTGTCTACGTCCATTCCTACTGTGAATATGTGGTGGGCTCAGACGATGAATCCTAGGAATCCAATTGATAGTATGGCTCATACTATTCCTATGTATCCGAATGGTTCTTTTTTGCCTGCGTAGTAGGTTACGACGTGGGAGATGATGCCGAATCCTGGTAGGATTAGGATGTAGACTTCTGGGTGACCAAAGAATCAGAAGAGGTGTTGGTATAGTACTGGGTCTCCTCCTCCTGCGGGGTCGAAGAATGTTGTGTTTAGGTTGCGGTCTGTGAGAAGTATTGTGATTCCTGCAGCGAGAACGGGGAGAGATAGGAGGAGTAGGACTGCGGTAATTAAGACGGATCATACGAATAGGGGGGTTTGGTATTGTGATAGGGCGGGTGGTTTTATGTTGATTGCTGTTGTGATGAAGTTGATTGCTCCTAGGATAGAGGAGATACCTGCCAAGTGCAGTGAGAAGATGGCTAGGTCTACTGAGGCTCCGGCGTGGGCTAGGTTTCCGGCTAGTGGTGGGTACACTGTTCAGCCTGTTCCGACTCCTGCTTCTACCGTTGAGGATGCTAGTAGTAGAAGGAATGAGGGGGGGAGTAGTCAGAAGCTTATATTATTTATTCGTGGGAATGCTATATCTGGGGCTCCGATTATTAAGGGGACTAGTCAGTTTCCGAACCCTCCGATTATAATGGGTATAACTATGAAGAAAATTATTACGAAAGCATGGGCTGTGACGACAACGTTGTAAACTTGGTCGTCTCCTAGTAAGGCTCCGGGTTGGCCTAGTTCTGCTCGAATGAGGAGGCTTAGGGCGGTACCTACTATACCGGCTCAGGCGCCGAAGATTAGGTATAGGGTTCCGATATCTTTGTGGTTGGTTGAGAATAATCATCGGTTAATGAATGTCACAGGTAAGATGGCTGAGTGTATAAGCGTTAGGCTGTAGTCCTTTTTACAGAGGTTTGATTCCTCTTCTTATCGGCTCTGTAGTGAAGTTCATGGTGAGTTGCAAGCTCATTGATGTGCATTAATAATGCGCCGGAGTCTGTAGGCAGAAGCCTGTTGGTTTGGGCATATAGCTGTTAACTATAATGTTATGGGATCGAAGCCCATCTGCCTAGTGGTGGGTAAGGTCCTAGCTTAATTAAAGTGTCCGAGTTGCGTTTGGGAGATGCAGGATAATGTCCTGCGGACTTTAGCAGAAACTAAGAGGGTTTAACTCTTGTTTAAGGCTTTGAAGGCCTTCGGTTTAAGTGATCCTAAGTTTCTTAGATGATGGTGAGAATTATTGGGGCGATTGGGAGAAGGGTGATAGATAGTGAGGCCAAGATGGCGATCAGGGGGTTTGTTGGTTTGTTAGTGTGTCATTGTTTCATGTGGTTGGTGGTGTGTGGGGGGAGTGTGATGGTAGCGCAGTATGCAAGTCGTAGATAGAAGAATAACCCTAGTAGTGACAGCAGGGAGATGATTGTGGCTGTCGGGGCTATGTCTTGTTTAGTTAGTTCCTGAATGATTAGTCATTTTGGTAGGAATCCTGTTATGGGGGGTAGTCCTGCAAGGGATAATAGGGTTAGTAGTAGGATTGCGCTTAGTGATGGGGCTTTTGTTCATGCGGTTATTAGGGTTGATAATTTTAGGACTTTTATTGAGTTTAGTGTTATGAATACGGTTGCAGTTATTAGCGCATATAAATAGAAGTTTAGTAGGGTGAGTTTGGGATTGTATGTAATGATGATGGCTATCCATCCTAGATGAGAGATGGATGAGAAGGCTAGGATTTTTCGGGTTTGTGTTTGGTTTAGTCCCATTCATCCTCCTAAGGCTGCTGAGAGGATGGCCAGGGTAACCAGAAGGGTGGGGTTTAGGGAGGGTGAGGTTATAAAGAGTAGTGTTAAGGGTGGGAGTTTTATGGCTGTGGATAGGATGAGTCCTGTGGTGAGAGGAGATCCTTGCAGTACTTCTGGAAATCAGAAGTGGAAGGGTACTAAGCCTAGTTTTATTGCAATTGCGGAGGTTAGGATTAAGCAGGATACTGGGTGGGTTAGTTGGGTAATGTCTCATTGTCCAGTGTGTCATGCGTTGATTATGCTGGAGAATAGCACCAGGGCTGAGGCAGCTGCTTGGGTGAGGAAGTATTTGGTAGCGGCTTCGATGGCTCGAGGGTGGTGGGATTTTGAGATTAGTGGTAGGATGGCAAGTGTGTTAATTTCTAGTCCGGTTCAGGCTATAATTCAATGGTTGCTTGAAATTGTGATGGTGGAGCCTAGTAAGAGACTGGTAATGAAGACTAGTTTTGCTTGGGGGTTCATTAGCAGGGGAAGGGGTTGAACCATCATTTTCGGGGTATGGGCCCGATAGCTTGTTTAGCTGACCCTACTAGAAAGTAATATAAAGGAAGTATGGAGGGTTTTGATTTCTCTAGTGTAGGTTCGATTCCTACTTTTCTAAGTATGAGGAAATGAGAGGGCTGGTATACCTCTATGTTCACTTTATCATAGTGACCCTTAAGCATTCAGGCACATTTCCAGTAGTCTTAGGTATGGGGGTAGGCCCGCATAGCAAATTGGTATGCTGATGTGTCATAGACATAGGGCTAGTGTAAGTGGTAGGAAGTTTTTTCATAATAGGTGCATTAGTTGGTCGTATCGGAATCGTGGGTACGAGGCACGGATTCATAGGAATCCTGCTGATAGAAGGAGTACTTTTGTTGCTAGGATTACTGGAAATAGTTCTTGTTGTGGGTTAAGGAAGCTTGGGTTGAAGAATAGGATGGTAGTTAGTGCGTTTATTAGTATAATGTTGGCGTATTCAGCTAGGAAGAATAGGGCGAATGGGCCTGCCGCGTATTCTACATTAAAACCGGAGACTAATTCGGATTCTCCTTCTGTCAGATCGAATGGGGCGCGGTTTGTTTCGGCTAGTGTAGATACATATCATATTATGGCTAGGGGTCAACATGGGAAAATGAGGTAGAGGGGTTCTTGGGTGGTTGCTAGGGTGCTTAGGGTGTAGTTTCCACTAAGGAGGATAATGGATAGTAAGATGATTGCTAGGGTTACTTCATAGGAGATTGTTTGGGCTACTGCTCGTAGTGCTCCGATTAGGGCATATTTTGAATTTGAGGCTCATCCTGATCATAGGATGGAGTAAACTGCTAGGCTTGATATGGCTAGTAGGAATAGTACTCCTAGGTTTAGGTCGGCTAAGGAGAATGGTAGGGGGAGTGGCATTCAGATTGAGATGGCTAGGAGAAGGGCCAGTATGGGTGTTGTGATAAATAGAATTGGAGAAGATGTTGATGGTCGGATGGGTTCTTTGATAAATAGTTTGATACCATCTGCTAGGGGTTGTAGAAGTCCATAGGGGCCGACGATATTTGGGCCTTTTCGGCTTTGCATGTAGCTTAGGATTTTGCGTTCTACTAATGTCAGGAAGGCTACTGCAATTAGAATTGGGAGAGCGTAGGACAAGGTTATGATGAGGTTAATTAGGAGGGGGTAGTTGTTCATGGAGAGGTTTAGAGCTAGGGAGAGGATTTGAACCTCTGAGTCAAAGGACTTAAGCCTTTTGCATTTTCCGGTCTCTGCCACGCTAGCTGGTCCTTTTCTTGGACGGGGGGGGGGTGATAGCTTTTCGTGATTTAGTTGTTTTCATCACTTAAGGCGGAGGCTTGCTTGTGGTATTGGCCTCACTTTTCCTGTCCTTTCGTACTGGGAAGAGTTCATCATAGATGGAAACCGACCTGGATTGCTCCGGTCTGAACTCAGATCACGTAGGACTGTTAATCGTTGAACAAACGAACCCTTAGTAGCGGCTGCACCACTAGGATGTCCTGATCCAACATCGAGGTCGTAAACCTCCCTGTCGATATGGACTCTCGGGGGAGATTGCGCTGTTATCCCTGGGGTAGCTTGGTCCATTGATCAATTGTATTGGGTCTGGATGCTGTTAGCACGTTGAGGGGTTGCTCTTGGTCTGGAGTTGTGGTCCAATTTTTGGAGGCTTTGTTTTACTCCAAGGTCGCCCCAACCGAAAAACACGTACCAATCTCTTATGTATCAGTGAACCCGGTGGGTGTGTATGTGATATAAGGTGGCCGTTGGTTTTGAAGTTCCACAGGGTCTTCTCGTCTTATGGGTTTATCCCTGCTTTTGTACAGGGAGATCAATTTCACCGATTGCCTGTAAGAGACAGTTAAGACCTCGTTTAGCCATTCATACAAGTCTCGATTTATGGGACAATTGATTGCGCTACCTTTGCACGGTTAGGATACCGCGGCCGTTAAACGTGAGTCACCGGGCAGGCATCACCTTCAATACTTGTTTGTTGGTTTGCTGAAGGCTATGTTTTTGGTAAACAGTCGGGCCTTGACGGGTTTGCCTAGTTCCTTTTACAGGTTTTAATCTTTCTTAATGGACGCTCCTCTGTCGGGTTAACAAGATGCTTAATACTCTGCTTGTTTGATTTGTTGTATATTGGTGGTTTGTTAATAATGTATGGATGTAAGCTTGCGTCGTAGAGGGAGGACCCTGGTTACTCATTCTAGCATTAATTCTCCTATTTGTATATAGGTTGGCCTGTTAATGGGGAGGGAGTCATAGGGTTTTTATATTTTTGGGTACGGAGCTTTAACGCACTCTTTGTTGATGGCTGCTTAAGGGCCCACAGTAAGTTCGTATGTTATTATTTATCCGCTCGTAGAGATTGTATTCTTTTTTAAAGGAGCTGTACCTCCTTTAAATAGCCCTTAATTCGCTTCATTAGGGTTCGTTGGTTCCTTGGAGAAGAATTAAGAGTGAACTTAGATTCGTTTCACAGGCAACCAGCTATCACCCAGCTCGGTTGGCTTTTCACCTCTACTAACAAGTCGTCCCACTCTTTTGCCACAGAGACGGGTTCGCTCTAACAGCTGCTCGTAAGTAGCTCGCTTGGGTTTCGGGGTGGCAAACTTAAATTCGTTTTGCTTGGTTTTTCTTGCTAGACCATGATGCAAAAGGTACAAGGGCTGATCTTTGCTGTTTTTAGCTTAGTTTTCATTATTATTTCATCTTTCCCTTACGGTACGTGATCTCTATCGCTCCAATGGTGTCTTTTCTATCGCCTATACTAGGACTAGTAAATGCTTTGGTTTGGTGTGGGGGAGTAGCTTTGTTATTCTAGGTCATGTTGATTGGGCTAGAGTTTGGCATCAAGACGACCTGGTGTTAGCAGATATTTTTCAGGTGTAAGCTGAATGCTTTTGTTTAAGCTACGTCTTGGTATTCTAAGTACACCTTCCGGTACACTTACCTTGTTACGACTTACCTCATCTTTGGCTGAATGGCTTATTAATTTATGGGGGGGGGGGGGGCGCCTGCGAGGAGGGTGACGGGCGGTGTGTACGTGCCCCAGGGCCGGCTTAAAGAGGGCTCGATTGTCCCACTTTACTGCTAAATCCGCCTTCCAGGGACAGTTTCAAGTCCCTTTGCCGTTGTGTTCTAGTCTAGAAAATGTAGCCCATTGCTTCCATTCCATGGGCTATACCTTGACCTGTCTTATTAGCGTGGTTAGGGCTGTTGCGTCCACTGTTGGGCTTTCAGGGGAGGTGGGCTGGCGACGGCGGTATGTAGGCTGAATTTTGGCAAGGAATGGTCAGGTATAACGTGGATCATCGATTACAGAACAGGCTCCTCTAGGTGGGTTTGGGGCACCGCCAAGTCCTTAGAGTTTTAAGCGTTAGTGCTCGTAGTTCTCGGGCGGATGCTTGAGTAGGGTTAAAGCATCAAGATTTAGGGCCAGGCATAGTGGGGTATCTAATCCCAGTTTGGGCCCTGGCTTTCGTGGAGTTCAATTAATCGTTGTTCTAAGATCTTCTTTGACGTGGAGGCCTTACTAGCATCTTGGGCTTGTGACGGCTCAGTTGCCTTTTAATCTTAGCTACTTGGATAACATGTGACCACTCTTTACGCCGTTATAAAGTTAATTTGGGTCTCCTGTATGACCGCGGTGGCTGGCACAGGATTTACCAACCCTAGATTTGCTATGGCTAAGTCAAGTTTACACTCATTGCTTAATATTAACTACTGCTGAATACCCGTGGGGGTGTGGCAATTGCAAGGCGTCTTGGGCTACGGTGGGTGTGAGCCTGATGCCCGCTCCTATCTACCCTTAGTGGGTGTCCAGGGCATCTACACTGGGGCGCGGATACTTGCATGTATATACCTAGCAAAAACTAACAGTAAGGTTAGGACTAAGTCTTTTGTCTTTGGGCGTGTGTGCAACGGCCGTCTTGACATCTTCAGTGTCATGCTTTTTGTAAGCTACAAAGAC